CACCCAATCAAAAATCCTCCTTTTCTCAAAGGAGAATCGAAAAAATCATATTTTCATACAATATCTTAATTGAATTATATGTAATGATCAATAAATTAAGTTGAATTCTATATCTACACATACCAAAAACATAGAAAAATCCGAATACCAATCTAATCTATTCTATAGATATTTGGGCTAGAGTTGACAAACAAACAAAACCAGCAATATACTTTATTAGTATCGCATAGAAATCTAAATGGGGCGTGGCCAAGTGGTAAGGCAACGGGTTTTGGTCCCGCTATTCGGAGGTTCGAATCCTTCCGTCCCAGAACATATATATTCTCTGACAATATAGATTGCTTTTTTAACAATGTTCCGTTTAAAATCGAAATGTTAGCTGGAATGTGATTGTTGTTTCTTATTTTTTTCTTCGATGAATCGTTTTTTTTTTTCAAAAACTGAATCGAGATGCGAAAGAATCCATATTCCCTATCTCGTATTCTCTACCCCCTAAATTAGCCTACTTAGATTCAATTTTCTTTTTTGTAGATTTCTTGACTTTTCGCCAAGAGGGGGTTTTTGGTACTAATTAAAGTCACTAAGTCTCTTAATTCTTAATCAATGAGGTAGGCTTAAATAGAAAAAAAGGAGCAAAAACTGGACTTAATCTGGACTTGTTTGGCTTTGTGCCTAGACAGCTCGCATTTCGTAAAAATAAAAAAGACTAGGACACCCCCTTCTTTTGATTTATGCTGCATCAGTCCCGGGGTAGATAGGAGTTAATCAGTAATGGTAAAGCCTTCATTTCAATATCTATAAACGGTGACAATTGCTCAGTCTATTTGATCGAATTGATAGATACGAAACCCTCCCCATTCTTTGGATTTTATCAATCAGATGAAAAAAAAGACTTATCTTTTTTCCTAAGATGATCAAAAGTTATTTTTAACTATCAAATTTTCTTGGAATAATGATGTCGAAAGGGGAACTTTCGAAATTTATTCGAAATTTCGAAAGAGAAATAGTTTTAATCATTCCTTAGAAGCTGAATCTTTCTCTCCTATTAAGTCACGTGAAGATGCAGAATCAAAAAGAATTCGTTTATTCGTCTTAATATATTTATTAATTAATATTATAATGTTAGACAAATTAATATTAGCGATGGGGTCTTACTAAGACTTCTTCAGAAAAATCTTTATCCACCTATATCTATAGTATTAGTTATATCTATATACTATATATATAGAAGATATAGAAAATACTATAGATTATGGTGTTTATACATCAGCCCAACCAATGACTATTCATGATTCCATAATTGAATCAATTTCATACCGGTTCTTAGAGGAATGTTATGGTAAAACTTCGTTTGAAACGATGTGGTAGAAAGCAACGTGCGACTTGAAGGACACGATCCGTTGTGGATTTGTACATCCACCATTTTTTGTAGGAATGAAGGTGCTCTTAGCTCGACATCATTGGTTCTGTTTCACCATAACCCCTCGTTTTTTGTTGTCTTGGAATGGAAATAGTCCATGATGGAGCTCGAGTAGAAAGTATTAATTTATTTCTCGGGGCAAGGGTCTAGGGTTAATGCCAATCAATAAAAAAATTGAAACAACTTCGTAAATATATCTTAGGTATGGAAATCGAAAGAATCCAATTCGAGCAAGTTTCAAATGAAAAAATTTATTGGAATTGATCAAACTTTTTCGATCCAAAGTGTTTCACGAGGGAATCCATCATCTTGGAGGATTCTTTCATAGAAATCGCAAAAAGGGTATGTTGCTGCCATTTTGAAAGGATTCAAAAGCACCGAAGTAATGTCTAAACCCAATGATTTAAAATAAAACAAAGATAAAGGATCCCAGAACAAGGAAACACCTTTTTAATTGTCTGAATAACTGGATCAGACTGAAGAATCCTATTTTAAACGAGACAAACAAAAAAGGAGGAAAGACCGCTCAATAAATGAAATTGCCGAAAGATTTTCCTTTGAATTGTTTGAAAGTTATCCAACTTGAGTTATGAGAGTACGAATGGTTTCTTTTGCATTTTAAGGAAGAACGAAGAAAAAAAGACTTACATCTTTAATTGCTTTGATCATTTTATGGATCCAGTTGTCATTTCTTAGATAGAATTCCATACAGAGACAAAACTTCGAATCAATCATTTTTCTCGAGCCGTACGAGGAGAAAGCTTCCTATACGTTTCTAGGGGGGGTGTTGTTCATCTACATCTATCCCAATGAGCCGTCTATCGAATCGTTGCAATTGATGTTCGATCCCGAAGAGAAGGAAAAGATCTTCAGAAAGTGGGTTTTTATGATCCGATAAAGAATCAAACTTATTTAAATGTTCCTGCTATTTTATATTTCCTTGAAAAAGGGGCTCAACCTACAGAAACTGTTCAGGATATTTTAAAGAAGGCAGAGGTTTTTAAGGAACTTCGTCCTAATCAACCGAAATTCAATTAAGGAAATAAATTAAGGAAATACAAAAAGGGGGGTAGTGATTTG